GATGAAAAAATACGGGATTGTATCAAGAATTATGTACAAAAAAATATGAAAATATCTTCTGCTATCCAGGGAATTGCACGGATAAAGATTCAAAAAAGAATCGATCTGATTCAAGTCATAATCTATATGGGATCTCCAAAGTTATTAATAGAAGGTAAATCTCGAAGAATCGAAGAATTACAGATGAATGTGCAAAAAAAACTGAATTGTATGAATGGAAAACTCAACATTGCTATTACAAAAATTGCAAAGCCTTATGGACACCCTAATATTCTTGCAGAATTTATAGCCAGACAATTAAAGAATAGAGTTACCTTTGGTAAAGCAATGAAAAAAGCTATTGAATTAACTGAACAGGCGGGTACAAAAGGAGTTCAAGTACAAATTGCGGGACGTATCGATGGAAAAGAAAGAGCACGTGTCGTATGGATGAGAGAAGGTAGGGTTCCGCTACAAACCATTCGAGCAAAAATAGATTATTGTTCTTATACAGTTCAAACTATTTATGGGGTATTTGGCATCAAAGTTTGGATATTTGTAAACGAAGAATAATAAACTTTGCCTTATCGTTAACGTTCTATCTAGCGAAAAAACAAAAAATGAAAAATTATTCTGTTAAATAAATTTTATAAGATTAAATAAAAATTCGATTAATCATTTGATATTGATATAATTGCTATGCTTAGTGTGCGACTCGTTGCGTTGGTTTATTTTTTTTAGAATGGTTAGAATTCAACAAAAAAATAAACCAACTCGTAGTAGTAGTATTAATTAATTAATTAATAACTAATTAATAACTATAGAACTAATAACCAACTCATCGCTTCGCATTATCTGGATCTAAAGAACCAGTCAAGATATAAGTAAAGATATAATATATTGGCGATATCATTATACCGACTGAGATATTGCATAAAAAAAAAAAAAAAAGAAAAAACGAATCGGATTATGAGTTGTGAAGCAATAAGAATATATGGATAACTGAAAGGGTGAAAGAAAGAGAGAAAAAGAATATCAATGATATAGAATTCTAATATGTAAGGTCTATGAGTCGTGTCATAAACGGTAGTGTAATAAAGCATCAATAGTAATTAATCCATAATTAGATAACTATATTGATCGAACAAACAAATCAAGAGCCCCGAGTCACTAAAAACTGAGAAGGTTGACTAAAGAAAAAACAAAATGGAATTGGAATTAGAGGCTCCATTATACAATTGAGACCTAACCATTAAGCGAGAAGCGATGGGAACGACGGAACCTGTGAATGCCTAAGATTTTATTAAAAACAAATCTTAATGATTCATTAGGTGGGATGGCGGAAGGAACAAAAAAACAATCCATTTATTCTGAGGAATCATGTTCTGAGGAGTCATGGGCTAACCCTACATCTGAAATAGATAATGAAAGAGTAAATATTCGCCCGCGAAAATTTGGATTTTATTGGATTTCTAAATAGGGGCCAATCCAATATGGTAATAAAAGGAAAAACAAAATAAAGATTCGTTAGAACCTTATAACATAAGAAAACAACATTATCTATTTATATCTAGATAACAAGAATTGTCTATAATAGAAAAAGAATATTTGTAACAAAGAATACTTGTTTAGTTATATATCAAAACAAGATATACAAATTTTCAATAAACCAATAGATTAGATGAAATCTCAAAAAGTCCCACCACGATTCGATATATTATTCATGAAATCCATGTATATTTATATTCTATTTTAATGGTTTCATTCGCGAGGAGCCGTATGAGGTGAAAATCTCATGTACGGTTCTGTAGTAGAGATGGAATTGAGAAAAAACCATCAACTATAACCCCAAAAAAACCAGATTCCGTAAACAACATAGAGGAAGAATGAAAGGAATATCCTCTCGGGGTAATCATATTTGCTTCGGTAGATATGCTCTTCAAGCACTTGAACCCACTTGGATCACATCTAGACAAATAGAAGCAGGGCGGCGAGCAATGTCACGAAATGCCCGCCGCGGTGGAAAAATCTGGGTACGTATATTTCCAGACAAACCAGTTACAGTAAGACCTACAGAAACACGTATGGGGTCAGGAAAAGGATCTCCCGAATATTGGGTAGCTGTCGTTAAACCGGGTAGAATACTTTATGAAATGGGCGGAGTCACAGAAAATATAGCCAGAAAAGCTATTGCAATAGCAGCATCCAAAATGCCTATACAAACTCAATTCATTATTTCGGCATAATAATTAAAACCAAAGGAAAGAGGTCTTTGGGATGAAAAAAAAACAATTGCAATTGTAGGTTTCTTTTTTTTTTTGATACACAATATTTCTTTTTTTTTTTTTTACTTCGCCCTTTGCACTGAAAGAACAGAGAAAAAAGAATGATATGATTCAACCTCAAACCCATTTGAATGTAGCCGATAACAGCGGGGCCCGCGAATTGATGTGTATTCGAATCATAGGAACTAGTAATCGACGATATGCCTATATTGGTGACGTTATTGTTGCTGTAATCAAGAAAGCAGTACCAAATACACCGTTAGAAAGATCAGAAGTGATCAGAGCTGTAATTGTACGTACTTGTAAAGAACTCAAACGTAACAACGGTATGATAATACAATATGATGATAATGCTGCAGTTGTCATTGATCAAGAAGGAAATCCAAAAGGAACTCGAATTTTTGGTGCGATCGCTCGGGAATTGAGACAGTTAAATTTCACTAAAATAGTTTCATTAGCACCCGAAGTATTATAAGACGGGACTATGATATATTTATAGTATTTGAGTGAAATAGATTAATTAATAGATTGATTATGTCTCACGCATATACCTTTTTTTTAATTATTATAAAAAAAAATATTTAAAAATGAAAAATAAATAAATATCAAAATCAAAATATAAATAAAAAATAGAATAAAATAATTAAAATATATTATATATTAATAAAAATAAAAATAATATATTAATAAAAATAAAATAATAATGAATTTGAATAATTAAAAAAAGAGCATGTTGATTATATCAAAAATCAAGGGCAACAATCATTTTAGTTTATCATGGGTAAGGACACCATTGCTGATATAATAACCTCTATACGAAATGCTGACATGAATAGAAAAGGGACGGTTCGAATACCATCTACTAACATCACCAAAAACATTGTTACAATACTTTTACGAGAAGGTTTTATTGAAAACGTGAGAAAACATAGGGAAAGCAACAAATATTTTTTGGTTTTAACTCTACGGCATAGAAGAAATAGGAAAGGGTCATATAAAACTATTTTGAATTTAAAACGAATCAGTAGACCCGGTCTACGAATCTATTCTAATTATCAACGAATTCCGAGAATTTTAGGAGGGATGGGGATTGTAATTCTTTCTACTTCTCGAGGTATAATGACAGATCGAGAGGCTCGATTAGAAAGAATCGGCGGAGAAATCTTATGTTATATATGGTAATCTTTCTGATATCCGAATTCTATGAGAAACTTACATACATTTTTGTGAAAAAGAAAAAAGAGAGAGAAAAAAGCGGGTTTCTAATATCACTCCACATACATTAGTTAATACGGGAAAGGTTTTTTTTTAACAGCAATAGAAAAAAATCATGAGTGTTTAATTACTGAATCACTTGCCAACGGTATGTTCCAGGTTCGTTCCTATAATGAAAATAAGATTCTAGATAATGAAAATATAGATTCTAGGTGGTCATGTTTCCGGAAAGATTCGACATAGTTTTATACGTATACTACCGAGAGAGAAAGTAAAAAAAGAAGTAAATAATTTAGATTCAAGCGGAGGGTTATAGACTCCGGAACAAAAATTCGAATGATTATATTGTTATTCAACTTCAACATCTTTTTTTTATGGGGATACAATTAGAAGTTCAAAATCTCAGGAAACCCTATTCTCTTCCAATAAAAAAATTCGGAATTCAGCTAAGAGTTAAGGAATAACAAATATGAAAATAAGGGCCTCCGTTCGTAAAATTTGTGAAAAATGTCGACTGATTCGTAGACGCGGACGAATTAGAGTAATTTGTTCCAATCCAAGACATAAACAAAGACAAGGATAATCTTTACATAAACAAAGACAAGGATAATCTTTCCAAAAAACAAATCCAAAAAAAAAAAGGCTTGGGCTTGACCAGATGCAAAAAAAAAAAAAATGAAAAAAAAATAGAAAAATAGAGAGGATCCGCTTTTGACATGAAATGGATATATCCATATATCTCTGACTTATATTTATGAGATAATAAAATATGGGAAAACCTATACCAAAAATTGGTTCACGTAGAAATGGACGTATTGGTTCACGTAAGAATGCGCGTAAAATACCACCAAAGGGAGTTATTCATGTTCAAGCTAGTTTTAACAATACCATTGTGACTATTACAGATGTACGGGGTCAGGTGATTTCTTGGTCCTCCGCCGGTACTTGTGGATTCAAGGGTACAACAAGGGGGACGCCTTTTGCCGCTCAAACCGCAGCAGGAAATGCTATTCGGACAGTAGCGGATCAAGGTATGCAACGAGCAGAAGTCATGATAAAGGGTCCCGGTCTCGGAAGAGATGCGGCATTAAGAGCTATTCGTAGAAGTGGTATACTATTAAGTTTCATACGGGATGTAACTCCTATGCCACATAATGGATGTAGGCCCCCTAAAAAAAGACGTGTGTAAAAGAAAAAATAAACATTGAAGAGATTTCAAGAGAAATAAATAATTCAAATTCAAGGATTTGATCAAAATAGATTATTATGGTTCGAGAGAAAGTAAGAGCATCCACTCGGACACTGCAGTGGAAGTGTGTTGAATCAAGAGCAGACAGTAAGCGTCTTTATTATGGACGCTTTATTCTGTCTCCACTTAGGAAAGGTCAAGCCGACACAATAGGCATTGCGATGCGAAGAGCTTTGCTCGGAGAAATAGAAGGAACATGTATCACACGTGCAAAATCTGAGAAAATACCACATGAATATTCTACTATAGCGGGTATTCAAGAATCAGTACAT